AAAAATAAATTATTTTTATAAATAAAAAAAAAACAAAAAAATAAAATTTTTTTATTTATAAAAATAATTTAAATAACAATAATTAGTATATATATATATAAAACATATGAATATTTATTGTAAAATTATAAATAAAAACTTAATAATAATTTTTTATTTTGCTATTAAACATTTATAAATATAAATATTTAAAAAATTTTAAATTACATTTAAAAATATATTCAAGAATATATTTTTTAAATGTAATTTAAAATTTCCATTAAATATTTAACAAATAAATATTTAATAAAAATAAATAACCTAGCTATTTATCTTATATATAAATATTTATATATAAATATATTATATAAAGGATCTTGATTTAAATTGTAAAGGGTTCATATTTATAGAAATAAAGTGATAATAAATAAATGGAGAGTTTTTTTGAGTTGTATTATCTCTATTAAATATGGATTAGTAATCTATAAACTAAACATTATTTATATAAATTGGGTTTTTTTTTGGGGGTTATTAATACATTTATTGAAGGTATATCCATTTATACACATAGATTATCTATATATCTTATATATAGATTATATATATATATATATGTAAAATTTTTTGATTTTTCAAAAATTTTTTAAAAAAATTAAAAAAAAAAAATTTTTTTTATAAAAAAAAAAAAAAAAAAAAATTTAAATAATAATCAATTAAAAATTTATTTTAAAAAATATTAAAATATTTTTTAAAAATATTTACTATTTTTAATTATTTAATAAAATTAAATAAATAAAATAATAATTTTTTTATATAATACTAATTATCTATTAAATAAAACAATTTTTTTTATAAATTTTTAATTAATTATCATTTAAATTTTTTATATAAAATTTTATTAATATAATATTTATTATTAGGGGTAGTATAAAATTATTTTAATAAATATAGGGGTATAAATTAATTTTAAATGATAATTAATTAAAAAAAAATTTTTTTTATAGATCAGTTACTCAAAATTAATTATTTAATTAAATAATAAATAAAAATTTAAATATAAATTATTTTATTTATATAAATAACTATTTTAAATTATTCATATAAAATTTAAATTTTATATAAATTAATTTTAAGTTAAAATATTAATTTTATAAAGTTTTATTTTAGCTTAAAAAATTTATTATTAATTTATATTATATGTAAATTTTTGTGTGAATTTATATTTATTTAAAAAATAAATATAATTATAATATTATATTAATTTATATTTGCAATAATTAATATTATTAATTAAAGAAATTTAGAAATAGAAATATTAATTTAATATTGACTTAATTTGTGCCAGCAGTTGCGGTTATACAAATAATATGAATAAATTTTATTAATAATAGTTAAATAGTTAATTTTATAAAATAAAAATAAATTTATTAAGTGAAATTTTAAATTTATCATATTTTTAAATATAAAAAATATTAAAGCTAATAATTTTTAATTATAAACTAGGATTAGATACCCTATTATTTAAAATATAATTTAATTTATTTGAGTAGTATTAGTTATATTCTTGAAACTTAAAAAATTTGGCGGTATTTTAGTCTATTCAGAGGAACTTGTTTTTTAATCGATAATCCACGATGTACCTTACTTAAAATTGTTAATCAATTTATATATCGTTGTTATTAGAATATTTTATAAGAATAATAATTTTCTATAATTTTAATTAAAATTAATATCAAATCAAGGTGTAGTTTATTTTTAAGTATAAATGAGTTACAATAAAATATATTTATGGAATTAAATATGAAAAATTTAATGAAATTGGATTTGATAGTAAAATTATAAAGATAAATAATTTGATTTTAGCTCTAAAATATGTACATATCGCCCGTCACTCTTGTTATTAAAATAAGATAAGTCGTAACATAGTAGATGTACTGGAAAGTGTATCTAGAATCAATTTAAAGCTTAAATAGAAAAGCATTTCATTTACATTGAAAAGAATTTTGTGCAAATCAATATAAATTGATTAATAATTATTTATTTAGTTTTTTATTAAAATAATATAAATTATTAAAAATAATTATAAAATTTTTAATGTTTTAGTATATTATATAGAATAAATAAATTTAATAATAGTTTATTAGTATTGTGAAATAATATTGAAATATAATGAAAAATTTTTATTATAAAAGAAAATTTTATTTATTGTATCTTGTGTATCAGAGTTTATCAAATAAAAAATAAATAATTTATTTTTCTCGATTTTAAAAGATTTAATAAATTATAAAAATTAATGTAATAAAATTATTTTACATAATTTATTAGAAATGAAATGTTATTCGTTTTTAAATATATCTAGTTTTTTAAGAAATAAATTTAATTTAGTTTTAAAAATTTATTTATTTAATTAATTTTAAATAAATAATTTTTTAAATTCAATATTTTATGGGATAAGCTATAAAATAAATTTTTATAAATAATAAATAAAAATTAAAATATTATATGTTTAGAAGTATCAATTTTTATTAAATTTGTTATAAATTAATTTTTATAATTAAATTATTTATTATATTTTAAATTTTTATTAAAATATTTATTTTAATTTTAAAAATAAAGTAATAATGATATAATTAGTATATTATTAATATAAAAATATATTTATAAATGAAAAGTTTATGTAAAGAATTCGGCAAAAATAATATTCGCCTGTTTAACAAAAACATGTCTTTTAGAAATTAATTTAAAGTCTAACCTGCCCAATGAATTTTTTTAATGGCCGCAGTATCTTAACTGTGCAAAGGTAGCATAATCATTAGTCTTTTAATTGAAGGCTGGAATGAATGGTTGGACGAAATATTAACTGTTTCATTTAAATTTATAATAGAATTTTATTTTTCAATCAAAAAGTTGAAATATTATTAAAAGACGAGAAGACCCTATAAATCTTTATATATTTATTATTTTAATTTTTAAGATTTATTTAATTATAATAAGAAAATATATTTTATTGGGGTGATATTAAAATTTAATTAACTTTTAAAATTAAAAACATTAATTTATGAATAAATGATCCATTTTTAATGATTAAAAAATTAAGTTACTTTAGGGATAACAGCGTAATTTTTTTGGAGAGTTCATATTGATAAAAAAGATTGCGACCTCGATGTTGGATTAAGATATAAATTTAGGTGCAGGTGTTTAAATTTTAAGTCTGTTCGACTTTTAAAATCTTACATGATCTGAGTTCAAACCGGTGTAAGCCAGGTTGGTTTCTATCTTTAATTAATTAAAATATTTTAGTACGAAAGGATTAAATATTTAAATAATTTATTTTAAAATATAGAATTTAACTAAATATTTAAAAACTATTTTGGCAGATTAATGTAATAAATTTAGAATTTATAAATGTAATTTATATTACAAATAGTACTTGTTTTATATAGAAATTGTTTTATTTTTAATTATAAGTTTAATATTAATTATTTGTGTTTTAGTGAGAGTTGCTTTTTTAACTTTATTGGAACGTAAGGTATTAGGATATATTCAAATTCGTAAAGGACCTAATAAAGTTGGATTGATAGGAATTCCTCAACCATTTTGTGATGCAATTAAATTATTTACAAAGGAACAAACTTATCCTTTAGTTTCTAATTATATTTCTTATTATTTTTCACCAATTTTTTCATTATTTTTATCTTTACTATTATGAATGTGTATACCTTTTTTTATTAAATTATTTTCATTTAATTTAGGACTATTATTTTTTATATGTTGTACAAGATTAGGAGTTTATACAGTAATAATTGCTGGATGATCTTCAAATTCTAATTATGCATTATTAGGAGGATTACGATCTGTAGCTCAAACAATTTCTTATGAAGTTAGTTTAGCTCTAATTTTATTATCTTTTGTATTTTTAATTAATAATTATAATATATTAAATTTTTATTATTATCAAGTTTATTTATGATTTTTTATTATTTTATATCCTTTAGCTTTTATTTGATTAATTATTTCATTAGCTGAAACTAATCGAACACCATTTGATTTTGCTGAAGGAGAATCAGAATTAGTATCAGGATTTAATGTTGAATATAGAAGAGGAAGATTTGCTTTAATTTTTTTATCAGAATATGCAAGAATTTTATTTATAAGTATATTATTTTGTTTAATTTTTTTAGGAGGAGATATATTTAATATATTTTTTTATTTTAAATTAATATTTATTTCTTTTGTTTTTATTTGAGTACGAGGTACTTTACCTCGTTTCCGTTATGATAAATTAATATATTTAGCTTGAAAAAGATTTTTACCTTTTTCTTTAAATTATTTATTATTTTTTATTGGTTTAAAAATTTATTTAATAAATTTTGTTTAATGAATTAATTTTAGTAAAGTTAATAGAAAATTTAAGTTTCTATATTATGTTTTCAAAACATATACTTATTCAAGTTCATTAACTATTAATTTAATAAATTATCTCATCATTTAGAAATTAATGGATTAATTAAATAATATATAAAATATAAAACTGTTAATAATTGTCCAATTAATACATAAGGTGCTTCTACTGGTCGAGCTCCAATTCATGTTAATAAAATAATAATTGTTACTATAATTCAAAATAAAATTTGATTAATAGGATAAAATTCAATTCCTCGGAATTTTCTTAAATTATAAAATGGTATAATTATTAAAATAGCAATTGATATTACTAAAGCAATTACTCCTCCAAGTTTATTTGGAATTGAACGTAAAATTGCATATGCAAATAAAAAATATCATTCAGGTTGAATATGAATTGGAGTTACTAAAGGATTTGCTGGAATAAAATTATCAGGATCTCCTAGTATATAAGGATTTATTAGTGTTAATATAGTTAATAATATTACTATAACAATAAATCCTGTAATATCCTTATATGAAAAATAAGGGTGGAAAGGAATTTTATCTAAATTAGAATTTAATCCTATAGGATTATTTGATCCTGTTTGATGTAAAAATAATAAATGAATTATTACAGTAGCTGCTACAATAAATGGTAAAATGAAATGAAAAGTAAAGAATCGTGTTAAAGTAGCATTATCAACAGCAAATCCTCCTCAAATTCATTGTACTAAATCTAATCCTAAATAAGGGATAGCAGATAATAAATTAGTAATAACTGTAGCTCCTCAAAAAGATATTTGTCCTCATGGAAGAACATATCCTATAAAAGCAGTTGCTATTACTAAAAATAAAATAATTGTTCCTGAAAGTCAAGTTGGTGTAAATAAATAAGATCCATAATATATACCTCGTCCTACATGTAAATAAATACAAATAAAAAAAAATGATGCACCATTGGCATGTAATGTTCGTAATAGTCATCCATAATTTACATTTCGACAAATATGATCAACACTATTAAAAGCTAAACTAATATCAGCTGTATAATGTATAGCTAAAAATAATCCTGTTAAAATTTGAATAATTAAACATAAACCTAATAAAGATCCAAAATTTCATCATATAGAAATATTAGTAGGAGAAGGTAAATCAACTAATGCATTATTAGCAATTTTTAAAATCGGGTGATGAGTTCGTAAAGGTATATTCATTAGTTAATTTATTGATCGAAGTGGACCATAAAATAATTTAGTAATTTTTACAGTAGCAATTAATGTAATTAATAAATAATTAATTAATAAAATAGTAATTATATTTGTTGGATAATTATATAATTTATTTAAATTTAAAGTATTTTCTATAATATAATTGTTTAATATAGAAATTGAAGTTATTTCATTATTTAATGAATTAAATATAATAATTATTTTATCTATAAAAATTATTATAATTATTAAAATAAATAAGTTAATAAATAATAAAGTAATTATTTTTATAGATAAAGTAAATATTTCATTTGATGCTAATGATGTTACATAAATAAATAAAACAAGTATACCACCAACAAAAATTAAAAATAAAATATAAGAAAATCAGAATCTTTTTGCTATTAATCCTGAAATACAACAAATTATTACAGTTTGAATTAGTAATATTATTCCTATACTTAAAGGGTGATTTATTTGTAAAAATATAAATGCTAGTATTAAAATTATAATATATAAAATAAGTTGTATAATATCAAGAAGTAGTTTAAATAAAATATTAATTTTGGAGATTAATGATAAAGATTTCTCTTTTTTCTTGAAGTTTTAAAAGAAAAATTCTTATTTTTGATTTACAAGACCAATGTTTTATTTAAACTATTAAAACTAATGATAATATTAATTAATTGAGGATTACCTTTTTTTTTAATAATGATAGGTATTTTTATTTTTATTTCTAATCGAAAACATTTATTATCAATGCTTTTAAGATTAGAATATATTGTTTTATCATTATTTTATTTATTATTTATTTATTTAAATATATTAAATTATGAAAGTTATTTTAGTATAGTTTTTATAACATTTAGAGTTTGTGAAGGTGTTTTAGGGTTATCAGTTTTGGTTTCAATAATTCGTATATATGGAAATGATTATTTTCAATCTTTTAATATTTTACAATGCTAAAAATTTTATTTATATTAATTATAATATTTCCTTTTTGTTTTATAACAAATATATTTTGAATGGTTCAAAATATATTATTTTTTATAATATTTATTTTAATTATTTATAATTATTTTACTAATTATTGAATAATAATTTCTTATTTTATAGGAATAGATTTATTATCTTATGGAATAATTTTATTGAGTTTTTGAATTTGTGCTTTAATATTAATAGCAAGATATTCAGTAAATAAATATAAGAATTATGAAAAATTATTTTTATTGAATTTTTTAGTATTATTATTAATATTATTTTTAACATTTAGAAGAATAAATATATTTTTATTTTATTTATTTTTTGAATGTAGTTTAATTCCTACATTATTATTAATTTTAGGATGAGGTTATCAACCTGAACGTTTACAAGCTGGTATATATTTATTATTTTATACTTTATTAGTATCTTTACCAATATTAGTTGCTATTTTTTATATTTATAATAATTATAATACAATAAATTTTTATTTAATTAATAATTATAATATAAATTATATAATTTTATATTTTTCATTAATTTTATCATTTTTAGTTAAGATACCTATATTTTTAGTACATTTATGATTACCAAAAGCCCATGTAGAAGCACCTGTTGCAGGTTCTATAATTTTAGCTGGAATTATATTAAAGTTAGGAGGTTATGGGTTATTACGATTTTTCTTTTTTTTACAAATTTTAGGATTTAAATATAATTATTGATTTATTAGAATTAGATTAGTTGGAGGAGTTTTAACAAGATTAATTTGTTTACGACAAACTGATTTAAAAGCATTAATTGCTTATTCTTCTGTTGCTCATATAGGAATTGTATTAAGAGGTTTAATAACAATAACATATTGAGGAATTTCTGGTTCATATACTTTAATAATTGCTCATGGATTATGTTCATCAGGTTTATTTTGTTTAGCAAATATTACATATGAACGATTAGGAAGACGAAGATTATTAATTAATAAGGGTTTATTGAATTTTATACCTTCTATAAGTTTATGATGATTTTTATTATGTTCTGCTAATATAGCTGCTCCTCCAACTTTAAATTTATTAGGAGAAATTTCTTTATTAAATAGAATTGTAAGTTGATCAATATTAACAATATTATTATTAATTTTTACATGTTTCTTTAGTGCTGCTTATACTTTATATTTATATGCATATAGACAACATGGAAAGTTATATTCAGGAATTTATTCTTTTAGAATAGGATTTATTCGTGAATATTTATTATTATTTTTACACTGATTTCCTTTAAATTTATTAATATTAAAATCTGAAATAAGTTTATTGTGATTATAATTTAAATAGTTTAATAAAAAATATTGATTTGTGGTGTCGATGATATGAATTTATTCATTTTAAATTATGAAATATTTATCAATTTGTTTAATAAATTTTATTATATTATTTATAATAAGAATTATTTTATTAATAAGTTCATTATATTTTCTTATAAATGAAATTACTTATTTTTTAGAATGAGAATTAGTTTCAATAAATTCTATAAGAATTGTTATAACTTTTTTATTTGATTGAATAAGTTTAATATTTATATCATTTGTTTTATTAATTTCTTCTTTAGTAATTTATTATAGAAAAGAATATATAATTCATGATATAAATATTAATCGTTTTATTATATTAGTATTAATATTTGTTTTATCAATAATATTTTTAATTATTAGACCAAATTTAGTAAGAATTTTATTAGGATGAGATGGATTAGGATTAGTATCTTATTGTTTAGTAATTTATTTTAATAATGTTAAATCTTATAATGCTGGTATATTAACAGCATTATTAAATCGAGTTGGGGATGTATTTTTATTATTAGCAATTGCTTGAATATTAAATTATGGAAGATGAAATTATGTATTTTATTTAGAATTTATAATAAATGATAAAGAAATATTAATAATTAGAATTTTAGTAACATCAGCTGCAATAACTAAAAGTGCTCAAATTCCTTTTTCTTCTTGATTACCAGCTGCAATAGCAGCTCCTACTCCTGTTTCAGCTTTAGTTCATTCTTCTACATTAGTAACTGCTGGTATTTATTTATTAATTCGATTTAATATACTTTTATGTAATACATTTATAAGTCAATTATTATTATTATTAGCTGGATTAACTATATTTATATCAGGATTAGGTGCTAATTTTGAATTTGATTTAAAGAAAATTATTGCATTATCTACTTTAAGTCAATTAGGTTTAATAATAATAATTTTATCAATAGGTTATTATAAATTAGCATTTTTTCATTTATTAACTCATGCATTATTTAAGGCTTTATTATTTATATGTGCTGGTGCTATTATTCATAACATAAATAATTCTCAAGATTTACGATTAATAGGAGGATTGAGATTATTTATACCTTTAACTTCTTCTTGTTTTAATGTAGCAAATTTAGCTTTATGTGGAATACCATTTTTAGCTGGATTTTATTCAAAGGATTTAATTTTAGAAATTGTTTCTTTAAGTATAGTAAATTTATTTATTTATTATTTATTTTTTTTTTCAACTGGATTAACTGTATGTTATTCATTACGATTAGTATATTATTCTATAACCGGTAATATAAATTGTAGTTCTTTAAATGTTTTAAATGATGAAAGTTGAATTATATTAAAGGGTATATTAGGATTAATATTTATAAAAATTATTGGAGGTAGAATATTAAGTTGATTAATTTTTATAACTCCTTATACAATTTGTTTACCTTATTATTTAAAATATATAACATTATTTGTATGTATTGTAGGAGGATTAGTTGGTTATTTAATTTCTAATATTTCTTTATTTATAACAAATAAATCTTTAAATAATTATTACATTAGAGTATTTGCAGGATCAATATGATTTATACCTTATATTTCAACTTATGGAATTATTAATTATTCATTAAAATTAGGAATAAATGTTGTTATAAATTTTGATCAAGGTTGATCAGAATTTATAGGAAGACAAAATTTATACAAACAATTAGTGATTAATTCTCAATTCATAAATTTTTTACAAAATAATAATTTAAAAATTTATTTAATAATTTTTATTTTATGATTTATTATTTTAGTAATATTTTTAATTATATTATAATTTAAATAGCTTATATAATAGAGTATGACATTGAAGATGTTAGGGAGATTGTTAAATCTTTAAATAATTAAATAACTAAAATTAGTAAATATTTATAAAAAATATTTTTTTATCTTTACAATGAAAATGTAATGTTTTATTAAACTATATAAATAGAAATATAAATGGAATTAAACCATTAAAATAAAAAGTTAGCAGCTTTTATTTGATCAACATATTTCTTTAATTGGAATTTATAATTCATTTTTATCATTAACAGTGATATACCTCTATTTTGGTTTCAATTAATTAGAATAAGGGTATTAAATACCTAAAATTAGGTCGAAACTAATTACAATATATCGTTTCATATTCAAGGTAAATTTAATTTATTAAATAATTTTTGAATGCAAATCAAATGTTATAATTTTAACTATAACCCTTTAATTAATTAGATCAGTTTAGTATACCTTGATTTCATTCATGATATAACCCTAATAATAAAATTAAAATAAAAATAATTGAAGTAATACTTCATAATATTAAATTTGAAAATTTTAAAATTATAATTATAGGTAAAATTAAAGCAATTTCAACATCAAAAATTAAGAAAATAATTGTAATTAAAAAAAATTTTAATGAAAATGGTAAACGAGAAGAAGATATTGGGTCAAATCCACATTCAAATGGAGAACTTTTTTCTCGATCTCTAAAAGATTTTTTAGATAAAATAGTTGCTAATGTTATTACTACTATAGATAATATTATTAAAATTAAAGAAATAAGAATAATAGAAAAAATTATTTATATTATTATGTTAATAAACCTTATGATTGGAAGTCATATATACTTTTATACTATATAAATATATTAACCTCCTCATCAATAAATTGATACATATAAAAATAATCAAACAATATCTACAAAGTGTCAATATCATGCTGCTGCTTCAAATCCAAAATGATGAGTTTTTGAAAAATGATTATTTAAATGTCGAATTAAACAAATTAATAAAAATGTTGTTCCAATTAAAACATGAATTCCATGAAATCCTGTTGCTATAAAGAATGTAGAACCATAAACAGCGTCTGCAATATTAAAAGAAGCTTCAATATATTCATAAGCTTGTAATATAGTAAAATAAATTCCTAATAAAACTGTAAAAAATAAACCTTGAGTAGTTTGTGAAAAATTTCCTTCCATTAAACTATGATGAGCTCAAGTTACAGTAATTCCTGATGTTAATAAAATAGTTGTATTTAATAATGGAATTTGAAAAGGATTAAAAGGAGTAATTCCTAAAGGAGGTCAAATAGCTCCTAATTCAATTGATGGAGATAAACTTCTATGAAAAAATGCTCAGAAAAAAGAAGAAAAAAATAAAACTTCAGATAAAATAAATAAAATTATTCCTCATCGTAAACCTGTTGTTACAGAAATAGTATGTAAACCTTGAAAAGTACCTTCTCGTGATACATCTCGTCATCATTGATAAACTGTTAAGATAGTAATTACTGTTCCTAATATTATTAATGATATATCATATTGATGAAATCATTTAACTAAACCTGAAACTATAGTTATTGTTCCAATAGCTCCTGTTAAAGGTCATGGACTATAATCTACTAAATGAAAAGGGTGATTTGAATGTGTTGACATTTTTAACTAATTAATTTTTTAATTATTTAATATTTTTAAATTACTTCACTAGAGTATAATGTTCTTAATACAGCAAATACATAAGATTGAATAATAGCTACTGCAGATTCTAAAATTAATAATAATATTTGAACAATTAATAAAACAATAATAATTATTGATGATAAAGAAGGTCCTGTATTTCCTAATAGAGTTATTAATAAATGTCCAGCAATTATATTTGCAGTTAATCGAACTGCTAAAGTTCCTGGACGAATAACATTACTAATTGTTTCAATACAAACCATAAAAGGTATTAATACACCAGGAGTTCCTTGAGGAACTAAATGTGCAAATATATGTTGAGTATGATTTAATCATCCATAAATTATAAAAGCTAATCATAAAGGTAAAGCTAATATTAATGTTAAAGTTAAATGACTAGTACTAGTAAAAATATAAGGAAATAATCCTATAAAATTATTAAATAAAATTAAAGAAAATAATGATACAAAAATAAGTGTTATTCCCTTTTGATTAGGATTACCTAATAAAACTGTAAATTCCTTATGTAAAGTAGTTAAAATATTATTTCAAATAATATGATAACGAGAAGGTATAAATCAATATATAGATGGAATTATTAATAAACCAATAAAAGTACTTAATCAATTAAGTGATAAACTTAAAATACTAGAAGAAGGGTCAAATACAGAAAATAAATTAGTTATCATTTTCAATTTATAGAAATTGTATTAATTTTTTTTGAACTTTTAGATTTAGAAGTTAAAGGAAAATAAATGAAATAATTTATTATATTAAATATAATAAAAATAATTCTGAAAAAAATAAATAAAGATAGTCATCTAATTGGAGCTATTTGAGGAATCAAAAAATATTATAATTTATAATAATTTTAGTTTGACATACTAATGTTATATTTTAACTAATTTTTTTTTTTTTTTTTTTTTTTTTTTTTTTTTTTTTTTTTTTTTTTTTTTTTTTTTTTTTTTTTTTCATTAAAAGTAATTGCTAGATTACTATAACATGGTTTAAGAGACCAGTACTTGCTTTCAGTCATTTAATGTTAATTTAATTTATATTAGAAATTCATTTAATAAAAAAATTAATAGGTACACTTTCAATAACAATAGGTATAAAACTATGATTAGCTCCACAAATTTCTGAACATTGTCCAAAAAATAATCCTGGTCGATTAATTAAAAAATTTGTTTGATTTAATCGACCAGGAGTTCCATCAATTTTTACACCCAAAGCAGGAACTGTTCAAGAATGAATTACATCAGCTGCAGTTACTAAAATACGAATTTGAGAATTTATAGGAAGAACAATTCGATTATCAACATCTAATAAACGAAAACTGTTAGTAGTTAATTCATTAGTAGGAATTATATAAGAATCAAATTCAACATTTAAAAAATCTGAATATTCATAACTTCAATATCATTGGTGACCAATTGATTTTAATGTAATAGAAGGTTCATTAATTTCATCTATTAAATATAATAAACGTAAAGAAGGAAAAGCAATAAATAATAAAATGAATGTTGGTAAAATAGTTCAAATTGTTTCAATTGTTTGTCCATGTAATAAATATCGATTTCTATATTTATTAAAAAATATTATAGTTATTATATAAGCTACTATAACTGTAATTATTACTAAAATTAATATAGTATGATCATGGAAAAATGTAAGTTGTTCTATTAAAGGAGATGCACTATCTTGTAAATTTAAATTTGCTCATGTTGCCATTTTTCTAATAAAAGTAAAATACTTTATATATGAAGCTTAAATCCATTGCACTAATCTGCCATATTAGAAATTAGATAATAATGGTAATTCTGAATAACTATGTTCTGCAGGAGGAATATTTTGATATCATTCAATTGAAGAATTTAATTGTATAGTATAAATTACTTGTCGTTGCTTAATTATACTTTTTCAAACAATAATTATGAATATAATAATTCCAACTAATGAAATTGTTGATCCAATTGTTGATACAACATTTCATGTTGTATATGCATCTGGATAATCTGAATAACGTCGAGGTATTCCAGCTAATCCTAAGAAATGTTGAGGGAAAAATGTTAAATTTACTCCTACAAATATAATATAAAATTGAGTTTTTAATCACTTTATATTAAGTGTTAATCCTGTAAATAAAGGGTATCAATGAACAAATCCTGCTATAATTGCAAATACAGCTCCTATTGATAAAACATAATGGAAATGAGCTACTACATAATATGTATCATGTAAAATAATATCAAGAGAAGAATTAGCTAGTACTACTCCAGTTAATCCACCTACTGTAAATAAAAATACAAATCCTAATGATCATAAAACTGCAGGTGTAAGAATTAATTGAGTTCCATGTAAAGTTGCTAATCAACTGAAAACCTTAATTCCAGTTGGAATAGCAATAATTATTGTTGCAGATGTAAAATAAGCTCGAGTATCTACGTCTATACCAACTGTAAATATATGATGAGCTCAAACAATAAATCCTAATAATCCAATAGCTAATATAGCATAAATTATTCCTAAAGATCCGAATGTTTCCTTTTTTCCACATTCTTGACTAATAATATGAGAAATTATACCAAATCCTGGTAAAATTAAAATATATACTTCAGGATGACCAAAAAATCAAAATAAATGTTGATATAAAATTGGATCTCCTCCTCCTGCTGGATCAAAGAATGAAGTATTTAAATTTCGATCAGTTAAAAGTATAGTAATAGCTCCTGCTAATACAGGTAATGATAAAAGTAATAATAATGCTGTAATTACAACTGATCAAACAAATAAAGGTATTCGATCATAAGTAATTCCATGAGATCGTATATTAATAACAGTTGTAATAAAATTTACAGCTCCTAAAATTGATGATATTCCTGCTAAATGTAAAGAAAAAATTGCTAAATCTACAGAAGCTCCTCCATGAGCAATACCAGCAGAAAGAGGAGGATATACTGTTCAACCTGTTCCAGCTCCATTTTCAACTATACTACTTACTAATAATAATGTTAAAGAAGGAGGTAATAGTCAAAAACTTATATTATTTAAACGAGGAAATGCTATATCAGGAGCTCCTAATATTAATGGAACTAATCAATTACCAAATCCTCCAATTATAATAGGTATTACTATAAAAAAAATTATTACAAAAGCATGGGCTGTAACAATTACATTATAAATTTGATCATCTCCAATTAAAGCACCAGGATGACCAAGTTCTGCACGAATTAATACACTTAATGATGTACCTACTATTCCAGCTCAAGCTCCGAATAGAAAATATAAGGTTCCAATATCTTTGTGATTAGTAGAAAATAATCATTGTTGCAATAACAATTGAAAATAATTAATAACATGATTAAATGGCTGAAATATAGGCGGTAGACTGTAAATTTATTTATAAGAATTATTCTTTTTAATCAAAATTAACATTTTTAACTTTATATTCAATAATGATATTAGATTGCAATTCTAAAGGAATAACAAAATAGTTATTAAAGTTTAATTATTTTAAAACTTAAAAGATTTTCTCATATTTATAACTTTGAAGGCTATTAGTTTTATTTAACTTAAAGTTTTATTTTAGATTAAATAAAATATAAAACTAATAATAAATAAACCAAAAGTTGAAATAAATGAGAAAAGTAAATAAAAATTTATTGTAAAATTTTTAAAATAAATGTTATAATTTCAATTATTTTCATAATAATTTAGTATAAAAGCTGTATAACATAATCGTAAATAAAAAAATAATGTTAATAAAGTTATAACAATTATAACAGATATTAAAAATAATTGATTATTAAATGTTAAATATTGAATTGTTAACCATTTAGGAATAAATCCTAAAAAAGGAGGTAATCCTCCTAAAGATAATAAATTTAAAAATAAAGAAAATTTTAATGATTTATTAAATATGAATAAAGAAAATAATTGGTTTATGTGAAATAGTTTAAATATATTAAATAAAAAAATTAAATTAAAAGATAAAAAAGTATAAAATATAAAATAATTAATTCATAATGATTCATTTGAATATATACTTATTAATATTCATCCTAAATGATTAATAGATGAGAAAGTTATTAATTTACGTAAAGAAGTTTGATTAAATCCTCCTAAAGATCCAATAATAATTGAAAATAAAATACATCAAAATAATATTGATTTAATAATTAAATAAGAAATCAATATTAATGGTCCAATTTTTTGTCAAGTTATTAAAATTAATGAATTTATTCAACTTAATCCTTCTATAACATTAGGAAATCAAAAATGAAAAGGGGCTGTTCCACTTTTTATTAATAATGCTGATAGAATTATTATACAAATATAATTGTTATTATTATAAGATATTTGATTTATAAAGTTATTTTGGTATAAAAATAAAATTGAAGAAAAAAATAAAATTGAAGAAGCTAAAGCTTGAGTTAAAAAATATTTTAATGATGCTTCATTAGATATCAAATTATTATCTCTTATTAGGGGGATAAAAGATAATAAATTAATTTCTAATCCTATTCAAGCACCTAATCATGAATTAGAAGAAATAGTAATTATTGTTCTTATTATTAAAATAAAAATAAATAAAATTTTAGAAGAATTATTAAAAATTAAAAAGAAAAGGATTAAAACCTTTATAAGTGGGGTATGAACCCAATAGCTTAATTAGCTTATCTTTTTATTTTAATTATAAATATATTTTAGTGTATGATGCACATGAGTTTTTGATACTTTTAGAATTGGTTTAATTCCATTAAATATAAAATAATGAATATAATATTAATTATATGATTTACTCTATCAAAGTAATCCTTTTGTCAGGCAATTCATT